GAAAAAAGAATATGTGCCCCAGCTACACCTTCGTAACTCCAAATCCCCGCATTCGTTACAGTCCCTCCTGTGATACTCCAACCTCCCCATGAATTGGTTATTCCTAAACGAGTCATGAAGGGTATAACGAACATACCCTGTCTCCACATTGGATCAAGAACAGGGTCAGAAGGATCAAAAACTGCTAATTCATACAGAGACATCGAGCCCGCCCAACCAGCAACCAGAGCTGTATGCATTATATGAACGGAAAGCAACCGGCCGGGATCATTCAATACAACGGTATGAACACGATACCAAGGTAAACCCATGGAAAATACCCCTTTATCAAAGAAAAATAAACACTACGTAACTTTATTGCATTGGAAAAGACTAAAGACTATAGACTCTCTCCCTTGTTCAGTGGATTATTTCCTAAGCCAACAAGGGTTATTTATTCTATATTCTATTCTGTTCGTAATAATGGAAGAATTTTGTTCGTAACAACAAAGAGAAGCAGATTTATTCTATACTCGATAAGTACCAATACGCAATGGCGGATTGATACCATTTTCTATGAGTAAATGCGCCCATCCTTATTTATCATTAAAAAGACCTATTCGTAAAATTTTTCCTTTATTTATTTTTTCTTTCTTTCTGAGTTTTTCTAATCTATGGATAAAATAAATATAATAAAGCCAATATTATATATGATAAAGCCAATATTATAAAGACAATAAAACCATATTGTTACGTTTCCACATCAAAGTGAAATTATAGTATTTAGTTCTTTTTTCTTTCAATTCATGCCTGTTGGTGTTCCAAAAGTGCCTTTCCGAATTCCTGGAGACGAGGAGGCATCTTGGGTTGACGTATAGTGCGACTTGTCAGATATATTGGGTCATATGGGATTTCCCCATTCTCTCCCCCGATCGAGATACCCTCTGTTTCGCCCAAGAAAGAGAAATTGAATCATTCAAAAATTGGAGCGTGAAGTGCAATTAGGTGCATTGTTTGGAGGAATTCATAGTACTATTATCAATTAGGATAATTTTAGGATAATTTATGGTTGGCTTTGGTTGGACTAAAAAAATGAAGTATCCCGGCTCCGTTTCGAAAAAACCCAATCGGTAATATATCTATGATATATACGTGTATCATAAACGATTCCTGTTTGTTATTTGTAAAGTCATAACAAAAAGAAATGGTGATGTGAAGATTTGTCCTATATGTGCAAATCAAAATCGGGCGGATCTTTACCCGGAGTAAAGCATAAACCTAAAAATATGAAATAGACCCATTCAAGAACAAGAAAATACCATCGTGATTTGGATTGAATCTCGATGAAACAATACATCAAGGAGAAGTTAATTCGAGAAGTTTATTTACTTTTTTATATTATTATATATTCTTTTTTATATTATTATATATTCAAACATATTTAAAGAAAAAAAAAATATCTATTTAATATCTATTTAAAGAAAAAAAAATCCGTCTTTATTGAAAAATCGAAGAAAAGCCCTTGTCGTTAAAAGTTTCAAAAAAGTACTATGAAAAAGAATAAGAAAAGAGAAAGAGGACTGGAATCTATACATTGATTCTTTTTTTTTTCGCAATTTTTTTGAACCGTATGCATCAAAAGGTGCATGTACGGTTCCTAAGGGATACAATTTTACCCCACTTAACCGACTTTATCGACAAAGATTCCTTTTTTTAGGCCAAGAAGTTCAGAGCGAGATTTCAAATCAAATTATAGGCCTTATGGTATTTCTCACTATGGAGGATAGTAGAAAAGAGCTGTATTTGTTTATAAACTCTCCCGGCGGGTCGGTAATATCTGGAGTCGGTATTTATGATATGATGCAAGCTTTGCAACCAGATGTCAATACAATATGTATGGGATTAGCCGCGTCAATGGGATCTTTTATCCTGGTTGGAGGAGAAATTACCAAACGCACAGCACTCCCTCACGCTTGGCGCCAATGATGTTTTTTATTTGAGAGAAAAAAGAAAACTATGCCTTCGCGATAGGAATATTAAGTAATAATAGCATGGCACTTCGAATTCGATATGAAAAAAAATTGTATTGTTTTTTCAAAAGATTCAATTATGTATCGAGAGAGTAGTATGAGATAAAAGATATTTCCGATTTTCTCTTATCTATCGGAAGTCTAATTTCGCGTCACAAACTTGTTTGTTTTCATACCGTAAGGGCTCTTAACAATTTTTAAGTTATAAAAAAGAGTGCGAAAAAAAAAAAAAATCCTTTTTTGGTTGGATCAAAAAGAAACTTTGGGATTGCTGAATCAAAGACAAAAAAAGAATCCATTTTAAAATAGAAAGCAACGGAGCCATCATAGTATTTTTTAACTCCTCCGAAAGGAAGGGTGGCAATTTGATCATTTACCCATCTGGGGCGGATAGATTCTATTTTTATCTTTCTTGAATGGTAAAGTAAGAATCAATTTGATTGTAGAGCCGTATGCAATGGACAAAAGATCATGCCCGTACGGTTGTTCAA